AAATAGTAAAATGATTATTCATCGAATGACTATTCATCTATTGTATTTTCAAATAGGGGGCGGGAAGGCTCTATGGAAAAATGGTGGTTCAATTCGATGTTGTCGAATGAGGAGTTAGAACACAGGTGTGGGCTAAGTAAATCGATGGACAGTCTTGATCGTCCTATTGGAAATACCAGTGGAAGCGAAGACCCCTTTATAAATGATACGGGTAAAAACATTCAGAGTTGGAGCGATAGTGGCAGTTATAGTTGCAGTAATGTTGATCATTTTTTAGGTGTCAGGGACATTTGGAGTTTCATCTCTGATGAAACTTTTTTAGTTAGGGATAGTAATGGTAACAGTTATTCCGTATATTTTGATATTGAAAATCTTATTTTTGAGATTGACAATGATAGTTCTTTTCTGAGTGAACTAGAAAGTTCTTTTTCTAGTCATCTGAATAATGGGTCTAAGAGTGACAATCGCTACTATGATTGTGACATGTATGATACTAAATATAGTTGGACTAATCACATTAATAGTTGCATTGATAGTTATCTTCGTTCTGAAATTAGTATTGATAGTTACATTTCAAGTGGTAGCGACAATTACAGTGACAGTTACATTTATACTTACATTTGTAGTGGTGAACGTATAAGTGGTAGTGACAGTGGGAGTTCTAATATAAGAACTGGCGGTAATGGCAGTGATTTCAATATAAGAGGAAGATCGAATGATTTCGATAGAAATCAAAAATACAAACATTTATGGGTTCAATGCGAAAATTGTTATGGATTAAATTATAAGAAGTTTTTTAAGTCAAAAATGAATATTTGTGAACAATGTGGATATCATTTGAAAATGAGTAGTTCAGATAGAATCGAACTTTCGATTGATCCGGGCACTTGGGATCCTATGGATGAAGACATGGTCTCTATCGACCCCATTGAATTTCACTCGGAAGAAGAACCCTATAGAGATCGTATCGATTCGTATCAAAGAAAGACAGGTTTAACTGAGGCTGTTCAAACAGGCATAGGTCAACTAAATGGTATTCCCATAGCAATTGGGGTTATGGATTTTGAGTTCATGGGAGGTAGTATGGGATCTGTAGTAGGCGAGAAAATCACCCGTTTGATCGAGTATGCTACTAATAGATCTCTACCAGTTATTATGGTATGTGCTTCTGGAGGAGCACGTATGCAAGAAGGAAGTTTGAGCTTGATGCAAATGGCTAAAATATCTTCTGCTTTATATGATTATCAATCAAATAAAAAGTTATTCTATGTATCAATCCTTACATCTCCTACAACTGGTGGAGTGACAGCCAGTTTTGGTATGTTGGGAGATATCATTATTGCTGAACCCAATGCCTACATTGCATTTGCGGGTAAAAGAGTAATTGAACAAACATTGAATAAGACAGTACCTGAGGGTTCACAAGCGGCTGAGTATTCATTCCATAAGGGCTTATTTGATTCAATCGTACCACGTAATCCTTTAAAAGGTGTTCTGAGTGAGTTATTTCAGCTACACGGTTTCTTTCCCTTGAATCAAAATTCAATTAAAGTAGAGCACTAGACTCAGTTATTTGTAGCGAACTTGAGTTCATCACAATCAAAGTCAAAATAAGAAGAACGGGATTTTCTTTGGTGACATAAGTTCTATAGTCAGAATCAGAAGTTTCGGATAATGACTTTTGATTTACATTTTTTTTCTTTTCTCCAGATTTTTTATCCTACCCCTATTCATGTATTCCTGATTAGTAATCAGGAACCCTCTATAATATAAAGAGGAGAAAAGAGTGAATTCTTCCTTCCGCGGAATAGAATTGGGAAAATAAAAAAAAAATTCATGTTTCCTTCCTTCTTACATATTATTCAATATATAGAATAATTCAATTCTATAATAGAAGTGTTGTATATTTCTATATCTATATCTCCCGAGAATCCCCATTTTTGACTATGAATCCCTGTTCTGTTGGATGGAATTCTAAGAATCGAATCCTTAGGGAACTCGTAAGAAACTCTTTATTAGAAGATAAGGACGGGAGAACAAGAATAATAGAGTGGATTATCATCCATATATTTCGTGTAGAAAGAGATACACTTATTTAGTTCTACATTCCTTGCACTTATTATATACTTATAGTAGATATACTTATCATAAGTTATATTTATAACAGGTACAAATATTAAATCGAGGACCCATTCTATGACAGATTTCAATTTACCCTCTATTTTTGTGCCTTTAGTGGGCTTAGTATTTCCGGCAATTGCAATGGTTTCTTTATTTCTTCATGTTCAAAAGAACAAGATTGTTTAGATCCGACGGGACCAAATCTTATCAATTTATTTTAACACTTGGACTTGGATCATAATACAGATATCCATTTAGTGGAATATGGTATGGGACAGTACGACATGTGGCTCCCTCTGTGAGCACAAATAAAAAAGCTGTTATTGTTATCATGTGGATCCATGATATATGGATAAATGCATGTATATACGGGTATAGCTGTTTTTGTTTTAAAATGGATCAGCGGATATCTGAAATGGAAAGTCAATTATCTATATGTACGTAGATATACATAGTGGGATCATGTGAAGGGGATGTTATTATTTTCTATCTAACCAATTCGATGAATTACTCCTAATGGTTCACATCATAATAGTGCTAGTTGATGAGAGTTACTTCGGGATCAAAACAAAAAGTAAAGTCCAACTTATTTGGCTTATTCTCTCAATTCCAATATAATGGAACTGGATCTAGTATGAACTGGCAATCAGAACGTATATGGATAGAACTTATAACAGGGTCTCGAAAAACGAGTAATTTCTGCTGGGCCTGTATCCTTTTTTTGGGTTCACTAGGATTCTTATTGGTTGGAACTTCCAGTTATCTTGGTAGGAATCTGATATCCTTATTTCCCTCTCAGCAAATCATTTTTTTTCCCCAAGGGATCGTGATGTCTTTCTATGGGATCGCGGGTCTGTTCATTAGTTCCTATTTGTGGTGCACAATTTCGTGGAATGTAGGTAGTGGTTATGATCGATTCGATAGAAAAGAAGGAATAGTGTGTATTTTTCGATGGGGATTTCCTGGAATAAATCGTCGAATCTTCCTTCGATTCCTTATGAGAGATATCCAGTCGATCAGAATGGAAGTTAAAGAGGGTCTTTATCCTCGTCGTGTCCTTTATATGGAAATCAGAGGCCAGGGAGCCATTCCCTTGACTCGTACTGATGAGAATTTTACTCCACGAGAGCTTGAACAAAAAGCTGCTGAATTGGCCTATTTCTTGCGTGTACCAATTGAAGTATTTTGAAATGAACTGAAGAATGAATCCTTGAATCCCCTTTTGCATTTTTTCGGAACGTTTATTCGAGCAAAACATGTTAGATTCCATTTCCCTCGTTCCGTTGGTAATACGGCTGCGGCCCATAGAATAAAATAGGCGGACGTATACGGAACAACCATAATAAGAAGCTATTTTTATCCACTAAAACAAAAACGATTTTTTATGCATATGGAACTCCAATCAATTCTTTACTTCAATTGGTTCTTTCGGGCATTCATCGAAAAGTAACAAATGAAGATAAGATGCAATTGGTTCGAATTTGACCAATTGAGATATCTGGGAACAATATTGGATTATGAATATTTGATTATTTATTCATTCAAAACGGACCCTTATTCTATTTCTATATTCTTTCTAGATCCAAGGACTAAACAATTCAAAAAAAGAAAAAAGAAGGAATAGATCCATAGGTTCCATACCTTGTTATAGAACTCATGCTTCATAGAAATATCGGATCAGATAGAGTCGGCGAATGAAGCAGGTTCATTAACAATTCACAGAACAGATTAAAAGTGCCAAAAAAGAAAGCATTGACTCCCCTCCCATATCTTGCATCTATAGTCTTTTTGCCCTGGTGGATCTCTCTCTCATTTAATAAAAGTCTGGAACCTTGGGTTACTAATTGGTGGAATACCAGGCAATCCGAAACTTTTTTGAATGATATTCAAGAGAAGAACGTTCTAGAAAGATTCATAGAATTAGAACAACTATTCTTTTTGGAAGAAATGATAAAGGAGTACCCGGAGACACAGGTACAAAAGTTTCGTATAGGAATCCACAAAGAAACAATGCAATTGGTCAAAATGCACAATGAAGATCCTATCCATATCATTTTGAATTTCTCGACAAATATAATCTGTTTTGCTATTCTAAGTGGTTATTCTATTCTGGGTAATGAAGAACTTGTCATTCTTAATTCTTGGGTTCAGGAATTCCTCTATAATTTAAGCGACACAATCAAAGCTTTTTCTATTCTTTTATTAACCGATTTATGTATCGGATTCCACTCGCCCCATGGTTGGGAACTAATGATTGGTTCGGCCTACAAAGATTTTGGATTTGCTCATAACGATCAAATTATATCTGGTCTTGTTTCCACTTTTCCAGTCATTCTAGATACAATTTTGAAATATTGGATCTTCCATTATTTAAATCGTGTATCTCCTTCACTTGTAGTGGTTTATCATTCAATGAATGAATGAAGAACTCATTTGATCTGCCGATATCAATCCAATCAGAATGTTACTTCGTACATAAACAAACCATTTTTCATCTTACTCACTCTTTATACTTCTACCCGTCTAGGGGATTCCTCCTATATTTTAGTAGGATTATTCCAGTACAGTGGCAAAATCGTGGATAGGGAACTATACTAGCTACCTACCTAATTTATTGTAGAAATTTTCGGGATCAACGATTTGACCATGCAAAATAGAAATACCTTTTTTGGGGTAAAGGAACAGATGACTCGATTCATTTCCGTATCGATCATGATATATGTAATAACTCGGACATCTATTTCAAATGCATATCCTATTTTTGCGCAGCAGGGTTATGAAAATCCGCGAGAAGCAACTGGGCGTATTGTATGTGCCAATTGCCATTTAGCTAATAAGCCCGTGGATATGGAGGTTCCACAAGCTGTGCTTCCTGATAC